TCCGTATACTATTATTTCAATTTCCTGAATGGTCTGAGGATTTAAAGGATTGGAATAGAGAAATGCATATTAAATGTACCTATAATGGCGTTCAATTATCAGAAAAAGAATTTCCAAAAAACTGGTTAACAGACGGTATTCAGATCAAGATCCTATTTCCTTTTAGTCTTAAACCTTGGCACAGATCTAAACTACAAGCCCCTTATAATGATCCAATGAAAAAGAAGGATCAAAAAAATGATTTTTGCTTTTTAACAGTTTTTGGAATGGAAACTGAACTACCTTTTGGTTCTCCCAGAAAAAAACTTTCATTTTTTGAACCCATTTTTAAAGAACTAAAAAAAAAATTTAAAAAATTGAAAAAGAAATGTTTTATAATTCTAAGAATTTTAAAAGAACAAAAAAAGTTGTTTCTAAATGTCTCAAAAGAAACAAAAAAATGGATCATTAAAAGCATTCTGTTTATAAAAGAAATAATAAAAGAACTCTCAAAAATAAACCCAATTATATTATTTGGATTTGGATTGAGAGAAATAGAAGTATATGAATTGAGTGAAACTAAAAAAGATTCGATAATTGGTAATGGGATGATTCATGAATCGTCGATTCAAATTATATCTCAGGGTTGGACAAATTATTCATTAACAGAAAAAAAAATGCAAGATCTAACTGATAGAACAAATACAATAATAAATCAAATAGAAAAAATTACAAAAGAAAATAAAAAAGGAACTCCAGATATAAATTTTAGTTCTAACAAAATAAGTTATGATAATAAAGGATCAGAATCACAAAAAAATATTTGGCAGATATTAAAAAGACAAAATGTTAGATTAATCCGTAAGTCACATTATTTTATAAAATATTTCATTGAAAGGATATACATAGATATCTTTCTATGTATCATTAATATTCCTAGCATCAATACACAACTTTTTCTTGAATCAACAAAAAAAATTATTAATAAATACATTAACGATAATGAAGCAAATCACGAAAGAATTGATAAAACAAATCAAAGTGTAATTCCCTTTATTTCGACTATAAAAAAGTCACTTACTAATATTAGTAACAAGAATTCAAAGACTTTTTGCGACTTATCTTACTTTTCACAAGCATATGTATTTTATAAATTATCACAAACTCAACTTATTAACTTATATAAGTTAAAATCTGTATTTCAATATAACGGAATGTCCCTTTTTCTTAAGAATGAAATAAAGGATTTTTTTGTTGTAACACAAGAACTATTTCATTCCGAATTAAGACATAAGAATCTTCGCAATTATGGAATGAATCAATGGACAAATTGGTTAAGGAGTCAGTATCAATGTGATGTATCTCATATTAAATGGTCTAGATTAGTACCACAAAAATGGCGAAATATATTCAATCAACACTGTATGTCTCAAAATAAAGATTTATGTGATTTATATGAAAAGGATCGATTAATTAACTACGAAAAAAATTTCGAAACAGATTCATTACTGAATCAAAAAGATAATTTTAAAAAACAATATAGATATGATATTTTAGCATATAAATCTATTAATTATGAAGATAAGAAGGACTCTTATATTTATGGATCACCATTACAAGTAAAAAATAACCAAGATATTTTTTATAATTACAACACACATACACAAAAATCATTTAATATGCCGGAAGGTATTCCTATTATCCCTTATCTAGTAGAAGATGATATTAGAGATATGGAGATAAATACGGATAGAAAATATTTTGATTGGAGAATTTTCCATTTTTGTCTTAAAAATAAGGTCGATATTGACGCCTGGATCGATATTGATACTGACACTAACAGTAATAAATATACTAAGACTAGGGTTAATAAGTATCAAATAATTGATAAAATCAATAAGAGGGGTCTTTTTTATCTCACGATTCAGCAAGATCAAGAAATCAACCTATCCAATCAAAAAACCCTTTTTGATTGGATGGGGATGAATGAAGAAATACTAAGTTGTCCCATATCAAATATGGAATTTTGGTTCTTCCCAGAATTGGGGATACTTTATAATACGTATAAAATTAAACCGTGGGTTATACCAATTAAATTACTAGTTTTAAATTCTAATATAAATGAAAATGATAGTAAAAACAAAAGCATCGCCGGAAATAAAAAAAGGGATCCTTTTATATCAATATCGGAGAATTCAAAAAAATCTTTTGAATTAGAAAACCGAAATCAAGGGGAAAAAGAATACGCGGTCCAAGCAGATTTTAAATCAGCTCTTTCAAACCAAGAAAAAGATGTTGAAGAAGATTATACGGGATCGTACATGAAAAAAAATAGAAATAAAAAGCAATACAAGATCAATACAAAAGCGGAGTTTGATTTCTTCCTAAAAAGGTATTTGCATTTTCAATTGAGATGGGATGATTCTTTAAATAAAAAAATAAGCAATAACATCAAAGTATATTGTCTCCTGCTTAGACTGATAAATCCAAGAGAAATTACTATATCCTCTATTCAAAGAGGCGAAATGAGTCCGGATATTCTGATGATTCAGAAAGATTTAACTCTTACAGAATTGATTAAAAGGGGAATTTTGATTATTGAACCAATTCGTCTATCTATAAAAAATGATGGAAAATTTATTATCTATCAAACCATCGGTATTTCATTAGTTCATAAAAGCAAACACCAAATTAATCAAAGATACCGAGAAAAAAAACATGCCGATAAGAATTCTGATGAAGCCATTACAAAACATCAAAAGATGACTGGAAATAGAGATAAAAATCATTATGATTTGTTTGTTCCTGAAAATATTTTATCACCTAGACGTCGTAGAGAATTGAGAATTCTAATTTGTTTCAATTCTGAGAATAGACATAGAAATGCAGCATTTTGTAATGGGAATAAGGTAAACAGTCAAGTTTTGGATAAAAGCAAAAACTATAAAAAAAAACTTATTAAATTTAAGTTATTTCTTTGGCCCAATTATCGATTAGAAGATTTGGCTTGTATGAATCGTTATTGGTTTAATACCAATAATGGCAGTCGTTTCAGTATGGTAAGGGTACATATGTATCCGCGATTTAAAATGCATTAATAGTACATTTTTGCTATATTTCCCATACTATATCTGATCTATGACGACAAAGAGATGCACACACGCATTGTCTTACATTCCATCGTTCCATTCTGATACACGATACTAATTCAATGACATATCAATTTGATCTAGAAATGAATCAACAAAATATTATTATTTTAGGTCTAAATTTTTATCTTTTGTGAGTGCAGAAAACAACCATCCTTTATGTATACCCTTTTCAAATCCAAATAAATAAAAATTTAATTTTATTAAAAAAAATTATAAATTAATAACAAAATTAATATTTTTGTATATACAAAATAAAAATGAGAGGCATTATTATTACTGATCAATAAAGATATCTATCAATAAAAATTTCTTAAAATAAAAAGAGGGGGGCGAGAAGATTTCATTTTATGGTAAAAAATCCATTCATCTCAGTTATTTCACAAGAAGAAAAAGACGAAAACAGAGGATCCACTGAATTTCAAATAGTTAGTTTCACCAATAGGATACGAAGACTTACTTCACATTTAGAATTACACAAAAAAGACTATTTATCTCAGAGAGGTTTACGTAAAATTCTGGGAAAACGCCAACGACTGCTGTCTTATTTGTCAAAGAAAAATAGAATATGTTATAAAGAATTAATTAATCGGTTGGATATTCGGGAGTCAAAAACCCGTTAATTTGAAGAGGCATTTTAAATTATTTGATTTATTAGATCTTGAATTTTAATGAACTTTTTTTCGTTTTCAGCAATTCATGAAAGAATGAATCGAGGAAAAACCGATGAATATACCAGCTACAAGAAAAGACCTCATGATAGTCAATATGGGCCCCCACCACCCATCAATGCATGGTGTTCTTAGACTCATCATTACTCTAGATGGTGAAGATGTTATTGATTGTGAACCAATATTGGGTTATTTACACCGAGGGATGGAAAAAATTGCGGAAAACCGAACAATTATACAATATTTGCCTTATGTAACACGTTGGGATTATTTAGCTACTATGTTCACAGAAGCAATAACTGTAAATGGACCGGAACAGTTGGGAAATATTCAAGTACCTAAAAGAGCTAGCTATATCAGAATAATTATGTTGGAGTTGAGTCGTATAGCTTCTCATCTGTTATGGCTTGGTCCTTTTATGGCGGATATTGGTGCACAAACTCCCTTTTTCTATATTTTCAGAGAAAGAGAATTAGTATATGATCTATTCGAAGCTGCCACCGGTATGAGAATGATGCATAATTATTTTCGTATCGGAGGAGTAGCGGCCGATCTACCTCATGGTTGGATAGATAAATGTTTGGATTTCTGCGATTATTTTTTAACAAGAGTTGCTGAATATCAAAAACTTATTACACGAAATCCTATTTTTTTAGAACGAGTCGAGGGAGTAGGCATTATTGGTAGAGAGGAAGTAATAAATTGGGGTTTATCGGGACCAATGCTGCGAGCTTCCGGAATACAATGGGATCTTCGTAAAGTTGATCATTATGAATGTTACGACGAATTTGATTGGGAGGTACAGTGGCAAAAAGAAGGAGATTCATTGGCTCGTTATCTAGTCCGAATTGGTGAAATGATAGAATCTATAAAAATTATTCAACAGGCTCTGGAAGGAATTCCAGGGGGACCCTATGAGAATTTAGAAATACGATACTTTGATAGAGAAAGGAATCCGGAATGGAATGATTTTGAATATAGATTTATTAGTAAAAAGCCTTCTCCTACATTTGAATTGCCGAAACAAGAACTTTATGTGAGAGTCGAAGCCCCAAAGGGAGAGCTGGGAATTTTTCTGATAGGGGATCAGAGTGGTTTTCCTTGGAGATGGAAAATCCGCCCCCCGGGTTTTATCAATTTGCAAATTCTTCCTCAGTTAGTTAAAAGAATGAAATTGGCTGATATTATGACGATACTAGGTAGTATAGATATCATTATGGGAGAAGTTGATCGTTGAAATGATAATTGATACACCAGAAGTACAAGATATTGATTCTTTTTCTAGATTAGAGTTTTTAAAAGAGGTTTATGGAATTATATGGGTGCTTATTCCTATTTTGACTCTTGTATTGGGAATCACAATAGGCGTACTGGTAATTGTATGGTTAGAAAGAGAAATATCCGCAGGGATACAACAACGTATTGGACCTGAATACGCCGGCCCTTTTGGAATTCTTCAAGCTCTAGCAGATGGGGCAAAACTAATTTTCAAAGAAAATCTTCTTCCATCTAGGGGGGATACCCGTTTATTCAGTATCGGGCCATCCATAGCAGTCATATCAATTTTAGTAAGCTATTCAGTAGCTCCTTTTGGCTATCACCTTGTTTTAGCGGATCTCAATATCGGTGTTTTTTTATGGATTGCCATTTCTAGTATTGCTCCAATTGGACTTCTTATGTCAGGATACGGGTCAAATAATAAATATTCCTTTTTAGGTGGTCTACGAGCTGCTGCTCAATCGATTAGTTATGAAATACCATTAACTTTATGTGTGTTATCAATATCTCTACGTGCGATTCGTTGATACATAGACATAAACTTTTCTTTATTCCTTCCTTTCAAATCAAAGAAAGGGTTGGAATGAATTAAGTAGATATCTTCATTTTTTTTATTCATTATTCGGGTTGATGAACTAAATCAAATAGTTATATGAGTGAAAGAAAACAGCTTATATATAAATTCGCAGTAAAAAGATTGAGTCTCATTTTCTATGTATAAGAGTTAGAGAGTTAAGCGGAAATAAACATAAACAGAAGCGACCGTTTCCCCCAAGATTGGTTGATTAGTCATCCTGACTTGAAGCGGGCTCAAAAGATCAACCGTATTGAGTTTTCACTATCATTTGTATGTATTACCACAGGGGGGGGGGGTTGAACAAAAACGAGTGGGTGGTTAGAAACACCAAGATATGTAAAGGATTAGTAATAGAGATTATGTAAATTCTCCAAAAGGACATTTTTACATAATATACAAACAAAGAATACTCATTGGGGCTTTAAGTTGGTAGAAATGATCAGGCAATACTCCCCACGACACGATTCCAATCCAGAGTATGCTCCTATCCACCGATTAAATAAATAACTATTGGGAACGAAATAATCCTTTACTTTATTTTGTAAGCCCCCTTTTTCTCAGAAATAGAAAGAAGAATAGGAACGAAAAAAAGAGAAAGAAATCCAATTCCAATAAAAAAAAAAAAAAAGATACCTTTTTTATTTCCCAGATACATATTAATAGATATAGAATTTGTGTCATAATTCATGAATTAATTATAGAATTTTTTTCGTACGTGAAATAAACGGGTTATTGATATTTCTACAAGAAGTATTTTATTGAAGAATTAAGTTATTACTCAACAAAGAAGAATTTTAATTCTTATTGAAATTATTAAAGTTAAAGAAAGGGTGAGATCGATTCAGAAGTACTTTTTTATTTATTATTAAATAATTATAACAGACAGAATTCAATTGGTCTAATTTAGGACCGTCCAATAGATTTTTACTTTATACATCCTACAAACGTACCAAGATAAAATAATACTGACGCGATCCTTAGATTTATTTCTGGCCTTTAAGGAGCCGTATGAGGTGAAAATCTCATGTACGGTTCTGTAATAGCGATGATAACAGTAATGGTATCACCGACTATAATTATCTAACAGTTCAAGTACAATTGATATAGTTGAGGCGCAATCAAAATACGGTTTTTGGGGATGGAATTTGTGGCGTCAGCCTATAGGGTTTATCATTTTTATCATTTCTTCCCTAGCAGAATGTGAGAGATTACCTTTTGATTTACCCGAAGCAGAAGAAGAATTAGTAGCAGGTTATCAAACCGAATACTCGGGTATAAAATTTGGTTTATTTTATGTTGCTTCCTATCTAAACCTATTAGTTTCTTCATTATTTGTAACAGTTCTTTACTTGGGAGGTTGGAATATCTCTATTCCGGACATATATGTTTCTGAGCTTTTTGAAATAAATAAAACATGTGGAGTTTTTGGAGCGACAATTGGTATCTTTATTACATTAGCTAAAACTTATTTGTTCTTGTTCATTCCTATCACAACAAGATGGACTTTACCGAGGCTAAGAATGGACCAACTATTGAATCTTGGATGGAAATTTCTTTTACCTATTTCTCTCGGTAATCTATTATTAACAACTTCTTCCCAACTCTTTTCGCTGTAAGGTAAATTTACAACTTGTCTCAAACAAGAGAAATAAACAAACATAAAATTATTCATAATATATATTAATGATATGTTCTCTATGGTAACTGGGTTCATGAATTATGGTCAACAAACAGTACGAGCTGCAAGGTACATTGGTCAAAGTTTCATGATTACTTTATCTCACGCAAATCGTTTACCTGTAACTATTCAATATCCTTATGAAAAATTAATCACCGCGGAGCGTTTCCGCGGTCGAATCCATTTTGAATTTGATAAATGTATTGCTTGTGAAGTATGTGTTCGTGTATGTCCTATAGATCTACCCGTTGTTGATTGGAAATTGGAAACTGATATTCGCAAGAAACGGTTGCTTAATTACAGTATTGATTTCGGAGTCTGTATATTTTGTGGTAATTGCGTTGAGTATTGTCCAACAAATTGTTTATCAATGACTGAAGAATATGAACTTTCTACTTATGATCGTCACGAATTGAATTATAATCAAATTGCTTTGGGTCGTTTACCAATGTCAGTAATTGACGATTATACAATTCGAACAATTTTTAATTCGCCTCAAAAAAAAAAATAAGTAAATCTCTTGATTAAAGAATAATTTATAATTACTTTACTAAGACTATTACTTTACTAATAAATAATACTAAGGTTCATTTTTTTTTTTTTTGATCTAATCTAAAGGAATCGGGTTTCTTTCGTTTTGTTTGGTCAATAACTAAAAATCCCAACTATTGATTAGTTGGTTAAGAATCACGTCTTAATTTGGATTGAAAATCCATTAATTAATCCATTAATTAATATATCTGTAATTATTTTTACATATATAGTTTCAAATGAGAACTACTCTTTCAGATAACGAATTAAATTAGTCCAATAATTGTACTTACATTTATTCATATCCCTTAGGATTTAATTAGGAATTGCTCAAAAATTATAATTTTTTTTCTGTTCGGATTTCAATAAGGTCATGAAAAACATTTCGATTTATTTATCTCTTATTTTACATATAATGGATTTGCCCGGACCAATACATGATTTTCTTTTAGTCTTTCTGGGATCGGTTCTTATACTAGGAGGTATGGGAGTGGTATTATTTACCAACCCCATTTATTCTGCCTTTTCATTGGGACTGGTTCTTGTTTGTATATCCTTATTCTATATTCTATTAAACTCCTATTTTGTAGCTGCTGCACAACTTCTTATTTACGTGGGAGCTATAAATGTTTTAATCGTATTTGCTGTGATGTTTATGAATGGTTCAGAATATTACAAAGATTTGAATCTTTGGACCGTTGGGGATGGGGTTACTTTGCCAGTTTGTACAAGTATTTTTGTTTTACTCATGATTACTATTACAGATACGTCATGGTACGGGATTATTTGGACTACAAGATCAAACCAGATTATAGAACAAGATTTGATAAGTAATAGTCAACAAATTGGAATTCATTTATCAACGGATTTTTTTCTTCCGTTTGAATTCGTTTCGATAATTCTTTTAGCCGCTTTGATAGGTGCAATTGCCGTGGCGCGACAGTAATAAATCTATAGAATTGGCAACAGCAATCCAAATAAAACTGTGTTCTGTTTTATTACATTTATTTCCCTTCAATTAAAGGTTCTTTATGTCTAAAATATAAATTATTTTATTCAATCTATTCTATTACCAATAGAATATATTCCTTTGTTCCGTACTTTTTTTTATTCTAGTCAATTGAATCTGTTTAATTGTTGTTCAGTTCATATTGAAATGAATCGAAATTGATAAGGAGTTGGTCAATGATGCTCGAGCATGTACTTGTTTTGAGTGCCTACTTATTTTCTATCGGTATCTATGGATTGATCACGAGTCGAAATATGGTTAGAGCCCTTATGTGTCTTGAACTTATATTGAATGCGGTTAATATAAATTTCGTAACATTTTCTGATTTTTTTGATAGTCGCCAATTAAAAGGAAATATTTTCTCAATTTTTGTTATAGCTATTGCAGCCGCTGAAGCAGCTATTGGTCCGGCTATTGTTTCGTCAATTTATCGTAACAGAAAATCAACTCGTATCAATCAATCAAATTTGTTGAATAAGTAGTATTAATAATCATATAAATTCTAATATTCATAAATTATAATTACCATGACCATACATTACGTATAATACATGTTTTCGAAAATGTAAAAAATCAATGTAAGAAATCAAAGTATCTTGGTTCTATCACACGGGTCGATCCAGAATTAGATTGATTATAAAAATTCTGATAAATTATTGATTCATCTGGTGTCTAAATATATGATTCATTTACAAGTTTACTAGATCGAAAATTTCTGACATTTAAAAATTTATAGATCCAATGTCACATTCAGTAAAGATTTATGATACGTGTATAGGGTGCACTCAATGTGTGCGAGCCTGCCCAACAGATGTATTAGAAATGATACCTTGGGACGGATGTAAGGCTAAGCAAATTGCTTCCGCTCCAAGAACAGAGGACTGTGTCGGTTGTAAGAGATGTGAATCCGCCTGTCCAACGGATTTCTTGAGTGTTCGAGTTTATTTATGGCATGAAACAACTCGAAGTATGGGTCTAGCTTATTAATACGTTCCAGAAAACCCTACTTGAAATACATTTTTTTTTATCTTTACCGACAAAAACCCGCGCTCAAAAAATATTTATTTTGAGCACGGGTTTTTCTGGTCCAAGTTTATCTTGTTTTTACCATGAATTATTTTCCTTGGT